AAATTTTTTATAAAATAATAAAAATCTCAAAATATTTCATTCTATTTTTTTCTTATTTCTTATTAATATTAATTTAATATTAAAATAAAGTAAAAGCGGGTAGCGGGAATCGAACCCGCATCGTTAGCTTGGAAGGCTAGGGGTTATAGTCGACGTTGATTCATCATTTTTAACGTCTCTAATTCAAAACTGAACGTGAAACTTTGGTTTCATTCGGCTCCTTTATGGAAGATGTATAAATTCCTATATTAAGACATGAACGAAAAAAAAAAATTCCACCCATAACATCTATGTCAGCTTTTCTGTCTGAATGTATTCAGAACAACCCGCTTTCTAGACGATCCCTATAGAAAAGAGGGGGATTATATTATAACAACCTTTCTAGTTACTTCGTTCTCTATTTCTATGTGAGAGAATCCTTAGGAAAAGCATTTTGTTTCTACCGAGCTAAAACAATTTGTCGATGTCTCTAGTAAACCAAAGTCATTGTTTAATAGCCATTTTGCTTCAATTTCCGTAATACAAATTCCAAATTAAAGATTTAGTTACGATTAGAAAGCCACTTTCTATCTTTATCCATGGATCCTTTACTCATACTTATTCAATTAGAAGTATTGATCTAATTAAAAAAAAAAATTATGTTTCGTAATCTCATAATCCAATTTTTCAATTTTTAATTGATTCTTGGATACAAATCACGAGAATGTATATTCTTCCTCGAATTTTTCATTGAGAGGTAAAGGATTAAATCCTTTTAAGAAATAAAGTTTTTGGTCGGAATGAAATATTAATCAAACCGAAAGACCCCTTAACTATATAAAGGGTTATAGAACGAATCACACTTTTACCACTAAACTATACCCGCTACAATCCGATTATTGTATATAAATGAACCTTTTGTCGAACAAGAAAATGGGTCGTAATAAAAAGTTAAAAGAGTAAAAAGAAAGGATAGGATCATAAAATAATCATGAAAATTAGAGCGTTTACGTGTTGTATCAGAGAACCCAATGAGATTCGGAAAAGAGAATTCATTAAATTTCAATAACTAAAACTAAATAACAAGTGTTTTTTTGCCGGAGGTTTTTGACCTAGACGTCTCGACAAAACTACTTAAGCCATAACATACATGAAAATGTATTGTGCAAGAATCCACAGCTCCCTTTTTGTTATTTATTTACTTTAACTAAAATAAATTTACTTTAACTAAAATAAAAGGAATAAAGAAAATAAAGAATAAATATAAAAAATTAAGATAAGAAACGACACTTTGATTCGATATCATTTGATTCTATATCATAGAAATCAAAAGAGTTTTTATTTTTCCAATCGTAATAACAAGCAAGTATTTTAGTTTTCAAATAAAAAAAATTATTTATGATTCGTTGGAACAATAAATGGCGGGCCCGGCCTGGTCAGTACTTAGCCGGGCCGTGGAACTAAAAAGCACTCTCGGATGAAAAAAAAATATTATATATTATGAAGGGCTCTTTCAATCCTTATTTTTTATAATGTAACATAGTATTATCCTTTTTCAATTGGGAGGAGAGATGGCTGAGTGGACTAAAGCGTCGGATTGCTAATCCGTTGTACGAGTTTTTCGTACCGAGGGTTCGAATCCCTCTCTTTCCGTTTTTGTTGATGACTTGGTATTTTCTTTCGAATTTTTCGCGAGCTCTTTTTTTTTTTTATAGTTAAAAATGTGTAATAGATAAAATCCTACTAAGAACATTTAAAAATCAAGCAAGGAAAACAAAAACCTTATCTTTTATTCTTCACGTCCAGGATTACGTCCTGGATCATTAGACAGGAATCCGAAAATAAAGAGAGAAACAAAGAATATCACTACCGTGTAAACAAATAGTTTGAGAGTAAGCATTACATAATCTCCAAGATTTTTTTTAGTAAAAAAGAGAATAGATTCTCCGTTTTTATACCGCATACCCTACTATTTTGATTTTTTATTTTGACACCAAGAAATAAAGTGGGGTGATCCAGATTTTTCGCGGTTGTACAAGAATTTCAATATTTGAATTGAGGGTGTAAGACTTATCTGATCTTATCAATTCTTTTCTTTGAATTTTTTTTTTTTTTCAATAAATCATGAATTTGTCTAGACATTATTAAATTAAAGATATCATCGAAAACTTACAGCAGCTTGCCAAACAAAGGCTAAGAGAAAAAAAAACAGGGGTATTACTGGCATAACATCTACGATTGGATTTAAAAAAGCGTAGGCCTCGGGCAATTTGGCGACGAAAAAACTACTTGAATAAAGAGCAGAATTAAGACAGATACAGATCAAACTAAATATATTAAGCATAACAAACATTTTGTTCTTGAGGATAATTGTATTTTATTTATTTTGATTGAGTTATTAATAAATTGAGTTTTTTTTTATTTTATTATTATAAATATGTTATTATTCATAGAAAAGAAAAATGAATAAAAAGAAAATAAGATAGACCAAAAAACTTTCTTTGATTTGAACTCACCCAATCAAAAATCCTTCAATTCTCAAATCAAAAGAGAATAGAATAAACCATACTTTCATACAATATCTTAATTGAATTATATGTAATGATCAATAAATTCCGTTTAATTCTACGTCTACATGTATAAAAATTCTAGTAATCTATTTTATAGATAATAGATATTTAGACTTGAGTTGACGAACAACCAGTACCAATATTAGTGTTTATTAGTGTCGACTAGAAATGGGGCGTGGCCAAGTGGTAAGGCAACGGGTTTTGGTCCCGCTATTCGGAGGTTCGAATCCTTCCGTCCCAGAACATACCTGACCCACGATCATTTTATTAATCTATAATTTTATTAATCTATAATAAAAAAGAAAATATATATCTATATCATAATCTATATCATAATAAAATATATCAAAATAAAGATTGTCTTTTCGACCAGTCTTCCGTTTAAGAGTATAATATTGTTATAGAATGTGATTCTTATTTCTTTTTTTTTTTTTTATTAATCATATCTTTTTCACAAATTTAATCGAGTTCAAATAACACGCATATGAAACGAAATTTTGATTTGTTAAATATTGCTGATTTTACAATATGAAATATGAAAAAATAACAACCTAAACCTAAATCTTCAATCTTTCCTTACATTAGTCTTTTTTTTTTATTAATCATTGATGGTTTAATCCAATATGGATTTATCTTTCTCTTAATGATGATAAAAAGCGAATGGTACTTACTGTAAAACCTTATGCAAATAATGATATAGGGTAGGAAACTATTCAATCAATTAAATCTTTTTAATGATTTCTTATGAGTTCTTGGTACTCTAAGAAGTGTGAAATTGTTGAATTTATCCTATCACGTTACTTGAAGATAGATATTCAAAATAACTTGTTTATTCGTGTTTATTTATTCATGTTATGTTAGTTATAATTAAAAAAAAAATTATAAACAATGGGGTTAAATTGATTGAATTCTTGTTGAGACTTCGTCATACATTATCCATTCTTCATATAGAAGAAAAAAGTATAGATTATTATGTACCGACCGAACCGATGATTATTCACGATTCCATAATTGAATCAATTACATACTGGTTCCAAACTGAAGGAATGTTATGGTAAAACTTCGTTTAAAACGATGTGGCAGAAAGCAACGTGCGACTTGAAGGACATGATCAGCTGTGGATTCTTACATCCACCACTTTTTTATATTATATAGGAACGAAAGTGCTCTTGGCTCGACATTATTTGTTCTGTTCCACTGGAACTCTCATTTTTGAGAGTGTTGCCATGTAAATAGTACACGATGGAGCTCGAGTAGAACGTATTGATTAATTTCTCAAGGGCAAGAATCTAAGGTTAGTATCGATCAATAAATTGGAACAACTTCGTAAGTATATTTTAGATATATAAATCTAAAGGATCCAATTCGATAAAATTTAAAAGTGAATTTTGTTGGAATTGGTAAAACTCTTTTGATCAAATCAAAAGTAAAGTGTATTACGTAGGAATCAACCATTCATACGATTCTTTGATAGAAAGAAATCACAAAAAATGGTATGTTGCTGCCGTTTTGAAACGATTTAAAGATCACCGAAGTAATGTCTAAACCCAATGATTCAAGGCAAAGATAAAGATCCTGGAACAAGGAAATACCGTTTTCAATTGTCTCAACAACCAGATCATATTTAAGAATCAAAATAGATTCTAAAGGAGACAGACAAAAAGGGTTAGAGACCACTCAATAAATTTAATACCTAAAAGGTTTCTTTTGAGTTATTTGAGAGTTATTCAACTTGAGTTATGAGGATACAAATAATTTTTTTTTGGGGGGGGGGGGGAAGACTAAGAAAAAGTATTTAAACTAAAATCAATAATATAATGAATTTGATGATTTTATGGATCTATTTGATATTATGATTCTATACATAGACATAATTTAGAATTTTCTCGAGCCGTACGAGGATAAAACTTCTTATACGTTTCTAGGGGGGGGGGGAGTATTGTTCATCTATCCCAATGAGCCATTTATCGAATCGTTGCAATTGATGTTCGATCCCGACGAGAGGGAAGAGATCTTCGTAAAGTGGGTTTTTATGACCCGATAAAGAATCAAATCTATTTAAATGTTCCTGCTATTCTATATTTCCTTGAAAAAGGTGCTCAACCTACAGGAACTGTTCATGATATTTCAAAAAGGGCGGGGGTTTTTACGGAACTTCGCCCTAATCAACAAATAAAATTCAATTAATGAAAATAAAAAAATGTGGATGATTTGTATATAGCCTTGTATAACCTTTTTGTTTCTTTGCTATTTCCTCTTTTGTTCTATTTATCTCATACTCAATTTATTATTGTTACTATAAAAGAGTGTCTTTTAGAACGACAAAAATCGATTTATATTTTATTGATATAAATTTTATTGATATATATAAAATAGATAGAAAAAGATAAATAGATAGAAAAAGATTAAGTGAATAAATAAATGAAGTAATCGGGTCTATAAATATAAAAT